GAAAGAATTGGAGGAAGAGGAACCCACAGGGAATGAATGGGAAGATCGAAAAGTTGGAAGAAGAAAAGATTTTTTGCTTAGACGCATGGAATTGGCTAAGCATTTTATTCGAACAAATATAGAACCAAAATGGATGGTTTTGTGTCTATTACCAGTTCTTCCTCCTGAGTTGAGACCAATCTATCATATAGATGAGGATAAACTAGTGACCTCGGATATTAATGAAATTTATAGAAGAATTATCTATCGGAATAATACTCTTACAGATCTATTAACAACAAGTATAGCTACGCCAGAAGAATTAATAATATCTCAGGAAAAATTGCTACAAGAAGCCGTGGATGCACTTATTGATAATGGAATCTGCGGACAACCAATGAGGGATGATCATAATAGAATTTACAAGTCACTTTCAGATGTAATTGAAGGCAAAGAAGGAAGAGTTCGCGAGACTCTGCTTGGTAAACGGGTCGATTATTCAGGGCGGTCAGTGATTGTCGTGGGCCCTTCACTTTCATTAAATCGATGTGGATTGCCTCGCGAAATAGCAATAGAACTTTTCCAGGCATTTGTAATTCGTGACCTAATTAGAAAACATCTTGCTTCGAACATAGGAGTTGCTAAGAGTCAAATTCGGAAAAAAAAACCGATTGTATGGGAAATACTTCAGGAAATTCTGGATGACCATCCTGTATTGCTGAATAGAGCGCCTACTCTGCATAGATTAGGCATACAGGCATTCCTCCCCGTTTTAGTGGAAGGACGTGCTATTTGTTTACATCCATTAGTTTGTAAGGGCTTCAATGCAGACTTTGACGGGGATCAAATGGCTGTTCATGTGCCTTTATCTTTAGAGGCTCAAGCAGAGGCACGTTTACTTATGTTTTCTCATATGAATCTTTTATCTCCAACTATCGGAGATCCCATTTCTGCACCAACTCAAGATATGCTTAGTGGACTCTATGTCTTAACGAGCGGAAATCGTCGGGGTATTTGTGTAAATAGGTATAATCCATGTAATCGTAGAAACTATCAAAATGAAGATAAGTATACAAAAAAAAAAGAACCCTTTTTTTGTAATGCCTATGATGCAATTGGAGCTTATCGGCAAAAACGAATCAATTTAGGTAGTCCTTTGTGGCTGCGGTGGCGACTAGATCAACGTGTTATTGCTGCAAGAGAAGCTCCTATCGAAATTCACTATGAATCTTTGGGGACCTATTATGAGATTTATGGACACTATCTAATAGTAAGAAGTATAAAAAAAGAAATTCTTTATATATATATTCGAACCACTCTTGGTCATATTTCTCTTTATCGAGAAATAGAAGAAGCCATACAGGGGTTTTGGCAGGGCTGTTGTAATTCTATGCTACCAGCGGGAATTCGAGTCTCGCCGGGTTAACTAGGACTAGAATTGCGGAATTTATACGTGAATTAAGATCTAGAAAAGGAAGTTTTCCAATCACTGACTCAAACCCATTGTCAAATTCTACTCAGCGCAATATGGAGGTACTGATGGCAGAACGGCCCACTCAGGTCTTTCACAATAAAGTGATAGACGGAACTGCCATGAAACGACTTATTAGTCGATTTATTGATCACTATGGAATAGGATATACATCACATATCCTGGATCAAGTAAAGACTCTGGGTTTCCGACAAGCTACCGCCGCATCCATTTCATTAGGAATTGATGATCTTTTAACAATACCTTCTAAAAGATGGCTAGTTCAAGACGCTGAACAACAAAGTTTTATTTTGGAAAAACACCATCATTATGGGAATGTACACGCGGTAGAAAAATTACGTCAATCGATCGAGATATGGTATGCCACAAGTGAATATTTGCGACAAGAAATGAATCCTAATTTTCGGATGACCGATCCTTTTAATCCAGTCCATATAATGTCTTTTTCGGGAGCCAGAGGAAATGCATCTCAGGTACATCAATTAGTAGGTATGAGAGGATTAATGTCGGATCCTCAAGGGCAAATGATTGATTTACCCATTCAAAGCAATTTACGCGAAGGACTCTCTTTAACAGAATATATTATTTCTTGCTACGGAGCCCGTAAAGGAGTTGTGGATACCGCTATCCGAACATCAGATGCGGGATATCTCACGCGCAGACTTGTTGAAGTAGTACAACACGTTGTTGTACGTCGAACAGATTGTGGCACCGTTCGAGGTATTTCTGTAAGTCCTCGAAATGGAATGATGGCGGACAGGATTTTTATCCAAACATTAATTGGCCGTGTATTAGCAGATGATATATATATAGGTTCGCGATGCATTGCTACTAGAAATCAAGATATTGGGGTTGGACTTGTCAATAGATTCATAACTTTTAGAGCACAACCAATCTCTATTCGAACCCCCTTTACTTGTAGGAGTACGTCTTGGATTTGTCAATTATGTTATGGCCGGAGTCCGGCTCATGACGACCTAGTCGAATTGGGAGAAGCTGTAGGTATTATTGCGGGTCAATCTATTGGAGAACCGGGCACTCAATTAACATTAAGAACTTTTCATACTGGCGGAGTATTCACAGGGGGTACTGCAGAACATGTGCGAGCCCCTTCTAATGGAAAAATAAAATTCAATGAAGATTTGGTTCATCCGACACGTACACGTCATGGACATCCTGCTTTTCTATGTTCTAGAGACTTGTATGTAACTATTGAGAGTGAAGATATTATACACAATGTGTGTATTCCGCCCAAAAGTTTTCTTTTAGTTCAAAACGATCAATATGTAGAATCAGAACAAGTCATTGCTGAGATTCGTGCGAGAACATCCACCTTGAATTTGAAAGAGAAAGTTCGAAAACATATTTATTCTGACTCAGAGGGCGAAATGCACTGGAATACCGATGTGTACCATGCACCTGAATTTACATATGTTAATATTCATCTCTTACCAAAAACAAGTCATTTATGGATATTATTAGGGGAACCCTGGAGATCTAGTCTAGGCCCCTGTTCGATCCACAAGGATCAAGATCAAATGAACGCTTATTCTCTTTCTGTTAAGCGAAGATATATTTCTAATAAGCGAAGATATATTTCTAACCCCTCAGTAACTAATAATCAAGTGAGACACGAATTTTTTAGTTCGTATTTTTCTGGTAAAAATCAAAAAGGAGATAGGATTCCTGATTATTCAGAACTTAATCGAATGACATGTACTGGTCGTTGTAATCTCAGATATCCGGGCATTCTCGAGGGGAATTCTGATCTATTGGCAAAGAGGCGAAGAAATAGAGTCATCATCCCACTCGACTCGATTCAAGAAGGCGAGAACCAACTAATACCTTCTTCAGGTATCTCCATTGAAATCCCCAGAAATGGTATTCTCCGTAGAAATAGTATTCTTGCTTATTTCGATGATCCTCGATATATAAGAAAGAGCTCGGGACTTACTAAATATGAGACTAGAGAACTGAATTCAATCGTCAACGAAGAGGATTTGATTGAGTATCGAGGAGTCAAGGTATTTTGGCCAAAATATCAAAAGGAAGTAAATCCGTTTTTTTTTATTCCTGTGGAAGTCCACATTTTGGCCGAATCTTCTTCCATAATGGTACGGCACAATAGTCTTATTGGGGTAGATACACAAATCACTTTAAATAGAAGAAGTCGGGTAGGCGGATTGGTCCGAGTGAAGAAAAAAGCAGAAAAAATTAAACTGATAATATTTTCTGGAGATATCTATTTTACTGGAAAGACAAATAAGGCATTCCGATTGATACCACCAGGAGGGGGAAAACAAAATTCCAAAGAATACAAAAAATTCAAAAATTGGCTCTATATCCAACGAATTAAACTTTCCAGGTATGAAAAAAAGTATTTTGTTTTGGTTCAACCCGTAGTCCCATATAAAAAAACGGATGGTATAAATTTAGGAAGGCTTTTCCCGGCTGATCTCTTGCAGGAAAGTGATAATCTACAACTTCGCGTTGTCAATTATATCCTTTATTACGACCCAATTCTTGAAATTTGGGACACAAGTATTCAATTAGTTCGGACTTGTTTAGTGTTGAATTGGGACCAAGACAAAAAGATCGAAAAGGCCTGTGCTTCCTTTGTTGAAATAAGGACAAATGGTTTGATTAGAGATTTTCTAAGAATCGACTTATCGAAGTCACCTATTTCATATACCGGAAAAAGGAACGATCTGCCGGGTTCAGGATTGATCTCTGAGAATGGATCAGATCGCGCTAATGTCAATCCGTTTTCTTCCATTTATTCCTATTCCAAGGCAAGGATTCAAGAATCCCTTAATCCAAATCAAGGAACTATTCATACATTGTTGAATAAAAATAAGGAATCTCCGTTTTTGATAATTTTGTCATCATCCAATTGTTCTCGAATAGGCCCATCCAACAATGTAAAATCTCCCAATGTGATAAAAGAATCAATCAAAAAGGACCCCCTAATTCCAATTAGGAATTCGTTGGGCCCCTTAGGAACAGGCTTTCCAATTTATAATTTCGCTTTATTTTCCCATTTAATAACCCATAATCAGATCTTGGTAACTAACTATTTACAACTTGACAATTTAAAACAGATTTTTCAAATACTTAAATATTTTTTACTAGATGAAAATGGTCAAATTTATAATCCCTATTCATGCAGTAACATCATTTTGAATCCATTCAATTTGAATTGGTATTTTCTCCATTACAATTATTGTGAAGAGACATCTACAATTGTTAGTCTTGGGCAGTTCCTTTGTGAAAATGTATGTATAGCCAAAAAAGGACCGCATTTAAAATCAGGTCAAGTTCTAATTCTTCAAGTTGACTCTGTGGTAATACGATCAGCTAAGCCTTATTTGGCTACTCCAGGAGCAACTGTTCATGGACATTATGGGGAAATCCTTTCCGAAGGAGATACATTAGTTACATTTATATATGAAAAATCAAGATCTGGTGATATAACGCAAGGTCTTCCAAAAGTGGAACAGGTGTTAGAAGTGCGTTCGATTGATTCAAT